ATTTTGATTTTCCATATTTTGATTTTCCATTATGAGTCTACTGCATGTATGTATATATGTATATATGTACCATATGTACATAATATATACGTATATGCATAGGAGTTCATTCAGGAACAATAAATTGGATTTACTCCAAAAGTAGATAAGATTATTATTTTGAATTTTTGAAAAAAAAAAAATTCTATAAAATCATAACATAAAAGTAGGAAAGACTTTTTGGATCTAGTCATACCATTAGACTATATTGACAATTCCAAAAAACTGCTCATACTATCATCATAGTATGATGACGGTCGGGCGTATATGCCCCTATCGTCTAGTGGTTCAGGACATCTCTCTTTCAAGGAGGCAGCGGGGATTCGACTTCCCCTGGGGGTAGGGTACTATGAAAGGAAGTTGATCATAGATTATCTATAAGTCTAGAATGAATTCTTCTTGGGTCGATGCCCGAGCGGTTAATGGGGACGGACTGTAAATTCGTTGGCAATATGTCTACGCTGGTTCAAATCCAGCTCGGCCCAATAATTCACCGCTCCATGAATATGATATAACCAATTTGTCTTCCATAAACGGAAATGCCTAATCCGTAGAAAAGAAATAAAGAGAAAGAGTCAATTTTTTTTTCCCTATCCCTATTTTTCTCTTTCTGATCTTTCTAAGGATCTAGTTCATGATACTTTACTTAATTAAGTAAAGTATCATGAAAAGCAAACAAAAGAGTTTAGTTCTTTTTTCTCATTGAAAGATTGATTATCCACTTTTGGCAGTAAAATAATTATTGGTTACTAGTAATCCGTGTCACTCTTACTATAGCCCATATTATATGATATCAGTATATCATTCCTGTCTTTCTTACAATACGACGACTAGGACTAGAATGTTCTTATGATTACATTAAGAATATGTAACATTAAGAATATGTATGACATACACCTCGCTGGGATTGTAGTTCAATTGGTCAGAGCACCGCCCTGTCAAGGCGGAAGCTGCGGGTTCGAGCCCCGTCAGTCCCGAACTAGGATCCGGTGAATTTATCAATTCATCTCTCTCTTTTCACGGAAAAGGGGGACAGGAAGCAAGATCTAATCCCCAGTGGGGATCCTTATTTCTTTTGTTTTTTATTTCGCATTTATCATCACACAAATACGGATACGGGAATTTCAAATCTTTCCACTACTTCCGATTGATAAAGGAGAGACATATCATATGTACATTAGTCCAATCGGTGGTATTACTATATTCAGTATTTTAAGAGATATCATCCTCGTCTTACTTTCTTTTTCGATTGTTCTTGATCAATGAAATGGAGTAGAGTGATCCTATTTTACCGGGAGTACATACACAAATTGTATTCGTTTATTGTACGATGGACAATGAACTTAACATAATTACCTCGACAGAGTACTTTTCAGGTTAAACCACACCTTTTCTAGTTCTGACTTTGTTTGTGTATCCTCAATAACTAATTGTAAACAATCTATTACTACCTCATAATTGTAAGTATAATACACAGGAAGGAGAGTTGTATAAGATAAGGAAGACAGTAGGTTATAGAAAAGAAAAAGTGGAAGAGGATGAAAAATGCAATGGGATTCCTGATCCAATAAAAATCCCATTTCGGAATTAGTATGGATAAAGGATCTTCCTATGTTATACTATTCAATTCTCGACGATGAATCGATTTGATAGATCAGATCTTGTTATTCATAATCTTGTTATTCATAATATTGATCCGATTCAGTATCATCAGGATCAATTCAGCCCAATGAATTTACAGGAGTTAAATTTCTCATCTCTATGGGATTACATCCCGAGTTATTGCGAAGAAAAAAAAAGAAATAATGAAATTATGGAAGTCAATATTCTCGCATTTATTGCTACTGCACTGTTCATTCTAGTTCCTACTGCTTTTTTACTTATTATCTACGTAAAAACAGTCAGTCAAAATGATTAATTTGAATCTGAATTATTAGTTCTTATCAATCCTTTTTTCAATGATTGAAGAAATGAAAGAAAGGGATTGGAATAAAATTCCAAGTCTTAAATGAAATGATCTGGTTGGAATCATAAAGTGTGGTAGAAAGGACTATATATAGTCCTTTCTACCACACTTTAGAGTATTATATATTATCTAATATTGTATACAATGATATTATCATATATAGTTTTGTATACAGATATAGACTTTATCTAAATGGAGGGTTTATATAGATCAATTTACAATATGTATGTATATGATGTATTAGATGTACATCTAATCTAAATAGTAGACTAGTACATCGAAATAGTAGTCTAATTCTATTTCTTTTTTTCGCTACATCCACTCGATTTCGATCAACCCAAAATAATCGAAGGCCAATTCTTCTAATTCCTAGGTTTCTTATAATTTTATATATAGGTTCCGGGATCCATCGAAAGAATCAATAGAGGAAGAATAGTATGGGAATATACTATAGCAAAAGAAAACAAAACCAAGGAATTTTTTTTTTATTTCCCATCCCAATAAGTCATTGATTGAGGCATTAACAGATCATTTACGAAGTTATATGGTAACTTCTTCAGGTTTTGAAAGGAAGTAGATTTGTAAAGGGGACTCGGACCATTTTTCATGCTTAAACATGACATGAGATGAGTCAAAAAAGCATAAAAAAATCTCTAGGAGTCTAAAATGTTAAATGTGTGATATGTGGTGGATTGCTCAGCGGAAGAAAGATCTAATTTTATTATGTGTAGAACCTCTTTGGACAACCACTAGTCACTTCCAGTAGAAAGTAAGTATCGTCGTAATCTAATAGCAGAACGATTTGTTCTTAGAACAGTGAAAGTAAAGAAAGAGAGAAACAAATAAAGAAAAAACTAGGGATTGATTTTTTCTCATTGTAATATCCATAGTTCTGGTAAGAACTGGTTTATCCAAATAGAATATTTAGGAGGAATTCGGTTGGAAAAAATTTCCTATCATGCGTAGATTTGAGTTTTGAAATACAACTAAACTATAGTAATCATTCATTGTTTGATCGAATGGTTATTATTCATTATTGTCTTTCCAGTAGAATTTTGAAAGAGAGACAAGCTTAAAAAAAAAAAGCTTCGCAAAACGATCAATTAAACAATTGATACAATTCGATTACTCAATCGATTACTCAATCAATTATTAATATACCTAGAGTCCACTCCTTCCCCATACTACGAGTGAAAGGGAAAATGTAAAGACTACCATTAAAGCAGCCCAAGCGAGACTTACTATATCCATGTGAATTATATCTCCTATTTCTATGAAGGAATTATTCCATTATTGATCAATAATCATAGTTGAATCAACGGCGCAGAGTCAAAATGGGATTCTGACTTAAGGCTATTGATGAACCAATTCAATGAATCCACTCGTAACAGATTCTTTATAGGATTTCTGGTAGAATTGGGAAGTATTAAGTAAAAATACGATACACACACCTTTTCCTTGAAAATAGCAAAGGAATGCTCCTAATGGAGCATGTGGGAATAGTAAGACCTATTGTTTGTTTTGTTACCTTTCTTTCATAAGCAAAAAAGAAAAAAAAAATATACCATCAAGATAGATAACTATCTATTGGATACCTATATTTCCTATTTGATCTAAGCCTTACTGTCTTTTTTTCTGTGAAAGAATGGGGAGACATCACTACCATTATTACATACATTTTTTTTGTAATCTCCCTACACGACCAAAGAAATCTTTTTTTTTTACTTTGACTTTTACTCTGTTATTCTATAAGATAAGAGCCGACCAACCATCCTGATTGAATGTTTGAGTACTCGGAGTCTCTCGTAAGTATGGATACAAAGTAAAGTATCTTCAGTCCTTTCCACAACCCCTAAATGGATTTCCCATCAGCCTATCCAATCTAATTCCAGACGGAGTCAGTAGACCCTACGTTAGTGGAGGTAGTGTAAGATAATTAGGAAGTCTTGACAGTTTTTCGTATAATCTTTTCTTCAATCCTAGGAGCAAAAATGGAATGTCCTTTAGGAACCTTTGGATACCAAGATTTCTGACCTCTTACTTTCGTAGTTCTGGAATTAATAAGTAAGCCTTACCTCATCCCTATTGGTATATCTGTTTGGGCCGCTACCCAGAACCCAAACAGAGCCATATTTTGAGAAAACAACTTACAGTCTTTTATAGAACTATGTATTCTATAAATCAAGTATCGACAAGCCCAGTCCTTTGCCTTTGCTTCTGCAGGGCAAGAATTTGTCGAGTTCTATTCTATCAGTAGAATAAGAAATTCTAAGTATTTTGTTGATCAGGCGACACCCAGATTTGAACTGGGGATAAAGGATTTGCAGTCCCCTGCCTTACCGCTTGGCCATGCCGCCAAATCCGATCCAAAATCGATGAAAATATTATTCATCCACATTTTATTACTAATTGTTTGTTTTTTTAGAGGGGGGATTACTGAACCCCTTTTTTTTTCTTATTTGTTTTTTGATCTTGAATCTCATTGTGCTTATCCTTTTTCAATCTCTTTCCAAAAATGAATTCTTGTTTCTTATGGGATCCAGTTTAGATTATTCTCTTCGATTGATTGTATCTCAAAACACACACCGCTTAAAAACTTCCCTTCTCTTTCTATTGAAAAGCTATTTCAAATTGAAAAAAGAAAAAATTGATTTCCAGTCACAGACTGCAAAATTTAGGGCAAATTGGAACCATTAACTTTTTTTTTATTAACTATTTTTTTTTTATTGAATTCTTATTATTTATTATTTGATTTTGGATTTTGTTTATTTTGGATTTTGAAGTAGTGAACGGTTCTTCTATTTTGTATTTAATCTCAATGTGTTTCTTTTCCTTAATGGTATAACAAAATCAAATTGATTTACAACTAATCAGTATCAATTATTTTCAAAAATTCTTTTCAATTATCAATTATAAGAAAATATATATGTATATGTAAACCCCAGAACAGAAATTGGTACACAGATATCGAGTCGGGTCTCTCTCTTATGTACAT